TGGATTCGAATTTCTTACTATTTTTTTATTTTAATATTAGTCTACTCAAGAATTATCTAATGAATCACTTGATTCGAAATTAAGGGATAGGTAGGCATTACAAATGATTAATTGATCCCTTTTTCTACCTCCCTTACTCTATGTTTTTGTTAATCCCGTCTATAATGATTGATGAATTAACAACTATCAATTGAACTTATTCTTTCATTTGAATTGGTATTTTTGCTTATCTTCGTATATTGAAACTTAGGGAAGTGCTTTCTAAACATATGTATAAAAAGAACACATTTCATTTAGCTCTTTCATGCTTACTATAACTAGTTATTTCGGTTTTCTACTAGCAGCTTTAACTATAACCTCAGCTCTCTTTATTGGTCTGACCAAGATACGACTTATTTGAAATTAATTGACTGAACACAACGCATAAAAATAAATCTTTCTGTGGTATTGATCGACTCTATAGTTCCTTAGAGAGTCAATTTCCAATTAGTGGTCATTGAGATTCATGGGCAATGCGGATTAATATGTAGGGATAGATATTACCTCTCCTTTTTCCCTTTCAAAAAAATTGAAATGATTGAAGTTTTTCTATTTGGAATTGTCTTAGGTCTAATTCCTATTACTTTAGCTGGATTATTTGTAACTGCATATTTACAATACAGACGTGGTGATCAGTTGGATCTTTGATTAAATTAATTAACATCTTTTTTTTTAATTGACCTCCTCTTTTCTTTAATCCAAAGGAGGTCAAATTAAGATTACTGGTCAATTATTTAATTGTAATTTTGGGACTAACCTAACCAAGAATGGAATCACGCTCTGTAGGATTTGAACCTACGACATCGGGTTTTGGAGACCCACGTTCTACCGAACTGAACTAAGAGCGCTTTCTTATCTTCTTATCATTATCACACTAGCTAAAACTAAAAAAAAAAAAGAAGAGGATTTTTTTTATAACCCGAATACATCTTGTATGCATAAGACTATCATATAGAATATGATATAATAAAAAAAGATTATGTATGCCTGATTTTAATCGATTTCAATAAATCCCTCGTTACTGCTCAGACGAGAAGTAATAGGTAGGGATGACAGGATTTGAACCCGTGACATTTTGTACCCAAAACAAACGCGCTACCAAGCTGCGCTACATCCCTTTCAATTGGTCTACAGTGTCATTTTATAGAATCCCTGTCTTGTTTTCAAAATCCTTATTTTCTCCATTGATATATCCAAGTTATCTTGCCATTTCTTTTTTTTATTCTCATGTAACATATAATAATAGTAGAAGGCTTATATACACATGAATATGAAACCCATCGTAAAAAATAACTAAAAAAGGGAATATTCTTTGGGAATGCTCAGTCGGAAGGGACGTCTTTTTCGGTTTTAAGAAAAGAAAAATCTTATCTACCGAATCATTGTAGATTTCAATTGGAATTAGGAATTCCGTGTACAAATACAAGCGGTCCTTAACTACTTACATATATATTATACTTAACTACTTACATATATATTATATCGGATCATATATGTATTAACATTAGGCATTACAATAAATAATACAATAAATAAAAAGAATAAAGAAGGAGGATTTAAAATGCGAGATCTAAAAACATATCTTTCCGTGGCACCGGTACTAAGTACTCTATGGTTTGGGGCTTTAGCAGGTCTTTTGATAGAGATCAATCGTTTATTTCCGGATGCGTTGACATTCCCTTTTTTTTCATTCTAGTTATTGACATGGGAAGGGGTGAAGAAGATTAGAGATAGAATCAAAAGATTTGTGACTAATCCCTCCCCCTCTTTTTTTTTTTAGAAAAAATCGAATTCGATACAATATATTAAGTAGAAGTATAATCAAGAAAGGAGGAAAGAGAAATAAAAAAGTAGATTCAACCTCGGCGAAATTCGGGTTTTCTCCAATTCCATTTAGAAAAAATATTGTGAGAACAGAAATGTGTCTAGGGTAAAAAGATCATACAAGATCTTTTAATAAAATACTGTACATTGAATCGAATTCGATTCAAAATATACCTAAATATTAGTTTGTTGTTTTACTTCTTCTTTTTTTATTTCTTTTTTCGCAGAAAGTAGAAGAATTGGTTGAATCAAAAACGCAAAGGAGGTTCATGGCCAAGGGTAAAGATGTCCGAGTAACGGTTATTTTAGAATGTACCAACTGTGTTAGAAACGGTCTTAATAAGGAATCAAGGGGTGTTTCCAGATATATTACTCAAAAGAATCGACACAATACGCCTAGTCGATTGGAATTGAGAAAATTCTGTCCCTATTGTTACAAACATACGATTCACGGGGAGATAAAGAAATAACTCGAATCAAGTGCCTGTGTGTCACTCTTACAAGTAACACGAAAAGGACATATTCTACATATACCATATTATTCTATATATTTTCATTTTAGTTAACATAATATAACTAACTAAAAAAAAAAAAAGCCAAATCAAATCCTATATTTTGAATTTGAAATCTTTTTGGATCAAATTGAAATAGGATTTTGAGGATAAGGAATAAACAAACCATGGAAAAATCCAAGCGACTCTTTCTTAAATCCAAGCGATCTTTTCGTAGGCGTTTGCCCCCGATCCAATCGGGGGATCGAATTGATTATAGAAACATGAGTTTAATTAGTCGATTTATTAGTGAACAAGGAAAAATATTATCTAGACGGGTAAATAGATTAACCTTAAAACAACAACGATTAATTACTATTGCTATAAAACAAGCTCGTATTTTATCTTTGTTACCTTTTCTTAATAATGAGAAACAATTTGAAAGAAGCGAGTCGACCGCCGGAGCTACTGGTCTTAGAACCATAAATAAATAAAAAAAAGTAGACTTACTTTACTCCTCAATTGAACCCAAATAAAAATCCGAACTCAAACACAGATTGATATTTTGTTCGAAAAATCGTAAGAAAAAAATTGGGGAAGAAGAAGAAATCCTTTTTTATTGGATATTGGACATATTCGCTCATTTAATTTTGAACGACTTTATCATATTCTCTTTATCATACTAATTTCTACTCTACCTTCCCGGAGTTCATTCTCCAGCGAACTCCATTTTAAATATTCTGACAAATTCCTTACAATTTCCTTTTTTATTTTATGATCTGATCTCATTAGAAATCATATAAAGACAATTCCTATTTAATATAGCTATTTGTGCAAGTATTTTACGATTAAGAAGCAACTGTCTCTTGTACAGATTGTGTATTAATCTACTATAACTATAGGATACTCTATTCCCACGAATTACTGCATTTATCCGAGTGATCCACAAACGACGAAAATCTATCTTTTTCCTATCTCTATCTCGATGAGACGAAACCAAAGATCTTATTTTCTGTTGAATAATTGTTCGAGTAAGTCTTGAACGAGCCCCCCGAAAGCTTGATGCAAATAAACGAATTTTTGTTCTACGTCTCCGAGCTATATATCCTCGTCTAATTCTAGTCATTGAATAAATGAAACTTTCATGAATAACTAATTGATTTCCTTTCTTTCAGTTATTCTTTTCCCTTTTCCTAGTTTATTAATAACAAAACGGATTCTTCCAATGTATAAAATAAAAATTCCAATGGCTTTTGCTACTATAACCTTCCCGACCACGATTTGTCTTTTCTTTTTTTATAGTCATTTCACCTAGAAACGAGTATTGATACTAGGTATCAAAAAACAGAAAAAAGTAATAAATACAAATGAATAACGAAATAGTGGATTCCATCGTTTCTATGGTTATGTCTTAAACGGTGAGGTCCTCTATATATACCGGAGTCCCTTACTTCATTTAATCAATGCTATTAGCAAGTTGTACAGTTTACATTCTTCGGCTCTACGTATGAATTATCTAGTAATAGGTCTTTCACAACGAGATCTACCTATACAGTAACGGTATTTAATTATGAAAATTGGATGGGGTAGCTGACCCTCTTAGTCCGTTTTTGCAAGAGTATAGGCATAAGATTTCGGCTTTGAAAATAGGATTTCCCCGCTTAATGAATAACTATTTGTTACCAATGAGGAATTTTTTCTCATCGGAAACCATAAATTTCATATACAATAGAAGAATTGAATAGATCTTTTTTTTTTAGTTTTCGATATATAGATAGTGAACGACCTTCTTCCTTCCATTTTATACTATTCACTAGTACTGATCATTGATACTGGAAAATTTCTTTCCCTTTTTTTCTACCAATGGTGATCTGAACGAGTCGCACATACACCCTAGTACATGTTCCTCGACGCTGAGGACATCCCCCAAGAGCGGGGGATTTCGTGACATTTCTGATTGGCTGTCTTGTGTTTCTAATAAGTTGTTTAATAGTTGGCATGTTGAATTGTATACATAATAAATGGGCTGGTTTAGATCGATCCTAACCGGATGATTATGAATTACTTCTCTATTTAATAGATGAATAGAATATTATTAAACCCGGTAATAAGTAAGAAGAGAAAATCTCAAAGTGGCGATTTGCTTAAACTTACTGCTATTTTTTTTTTATTCAATCGCTACAAGATCAACAATTCCATGAGCTTGGGCTTCTGTTGCTGACATAAAAACATCCCTTTCCATATCTTCGGATACAACCCATAGGGGTTTGCCCGTTCTTTGTACATAAACTCTTGTGATGGTTTCGCGCAGTTTCAGCAGTTCTTCTGCTTCCAGGATAAATTCTCCCGTTTGTGCCTCATAAAAAGAACTCGCAGGTTGATGTATCATTACCCTGATAATATAACAAATGGTTCCTCTATCTCGCATGATGAGGTGAGGAGAAGAGATAAAGAATAATAAAGATAGAATTGAGCAACCGTACAGGCATCTTTTGCGCATTGCATACGGCTATACAATGGAATTCACTTTACCTTCCATTTCCATCTAAGAAAGAGAAAAAATATAGATAGAGGGTTTATCCGATTCAGATCGGCAAATGATCCAATTACCATCCTTCCTTTCGGAGCAGTTAAAAAATACTATGA